GAAACCTGCGGTTTCCTATACGTCTATATAGGCTTCCTACTAACGTAAGCACTGACACAGGAGACACACGACCCCTTCTTTGGCTTTGGAAAAACCAAACTTCCATCGATTTTACAGGGATTCCATCACGTGCCACTGGCGAGCCACCCTTCCTGAAAGAAAGGGAACTTTGACAATCTCCAAACCAAACAGCAACTTCCTCTACGCCCGCACTTGGGTCTCAGGCACTAGGGGCACCCGGGCCATTCCTGCGATGGGGGCGCGTTCCTAAGAGGTTACCTTCCATCTCGCATCCTAAACAGAGCGAGGAAGTTTTAGGGGTCACTCCTTCGGCAGAGCCTATCTAACGGCATCGTGGCCTACAGCAATTACTCAGAGGGAACACGGTTAAAGTACAACGACTTGACCGGGGTGAGCTAGTTCCTTTCTTTTGCCAAGCAACGAGAATCTACTGTTTCAAAATAGCCTACACCCCCGCCTTTAGCTTTAGATAGTAGGGAAAAAAATGAATAAAAGGCGAAACTTTCTGCTACCCGTGCCAAAAGACCTCCCAAAGAATAGGGCTCATGCTTTTCATGAGATCACTAGTTAAGTGAAGAACGCGATCTCACCGGCTTCTGCCGAAAAAGCAATCTAGCAGAGTCCCTTGTCTCCTTTTTGGAAACTTCACTTAAGGAAAGCACTCTTTCTCTGAAACGACCTAGAAGCGCTGTTGGGACGACTTTGATTTTGGTTCATTTTTGACAGTTGCACCGTTGGAGCTCATGAGCAAACCAATCGTGACTTCTCATGAGACATTGAACAAGAGCACACAGATAGAAAGCCTATTACGGAACCATCTGTTGCAGTTTAAGAACAGAGTCTGATGGTTCCAACACAATCTCGATTTAAAAAGAACTACAAAGACACGCAACGAACGTAGAAAGAACCCAACCCCACAACAAAGAGTGAAATGTCACACTTAAGGGAAAAAACCTAGACTGAATAAACACTTAATAACACTTTACCGATCACAAAAAACACTCGACATTCGGAGAGATCCACCCTATTCCTAAGGGATGCATACCTTTTCCACCTTTTCACATCTACAAGCTCGATCCGAGCGATGATCAAGCCAAAAAGCAAAACACTACCTGAAGAGGAAGGAATCCGACCTTTGCTTGTAGGCCTGTCAAGTAAATTAGGCTCCACTTTATTGACAGGATGGAACTAACTAAGGAAAATTCATAGTCGCTAGTCCGACTCCAACTTCATGGCATCCGCAATCTCCTTTGCATAACCCAAAATTACGGAAACTGGATCCTTCGGCGATACGAAGTCATTATCAAACACCAATTTCTTTTGCCAAAACCTGAGCTTTCACACCGCAACTCCAAACACTAACGGCCATTCATACTTTCCTCTGACTCCCAGTTGCTTCTTCAAATTATGCATGAGCCATTCGAAACTACTCCAGTTGAAAAAGAAATTCTCTTCACATTCGGACACAACAAAGCTTCCCAGACTTTTCTTTTTAACCTGCAGTCACGCAACACATGAAGGCATGATTCGACTTCATTCGGTGAATCGACTTCCGTCTTTAATATGACTATTACTGTACGGATTGGGGGCTACACTAGCCACGTAGGGATTGGCGGGTATTCACTCAAAAATCATTTCCATTTCATAAGGCTATTTGACTTATGACTCCCTTACTAAGCTAAGCTTTCAGGAAAGTCAAGCCTTGAGATCTCATTGTCTTCCTTTTGCCTTTTGAAGAAGAAATTGACGTAGATAGAGGCATAGATTCCGCTGCAAGAGAATCCGGTGCTATTGGTAGTAAGGATATGGCTTAAGGAAGCTCCTTCCCTAGGTTCTTTGGTTCTTGTGTTTGAATAGGCAAAAGCGAGTCTGATGAAGCGGCTGATTCCCTTGCCGTTAACCGCACCCTTGAACCATGGGTTCCCCTTTCATCTGCTAAAAGCAAATGGGCGCCAAAAAGCCTGGAGAGAGGGGCCTCCCCGGTTTCCGAAACTGTCACCGGAACTATGCGCCGTCTTCAGTCTTCTTATGGAAGAACCATAGACGAAAGAGCTCCGAAAGGGCCTTTCAAAAAGAGCGAGGGAGTGATGGACAACCTTAGTCTATATGTTGCTCGTAAGCCGCCAAGTACCAGTCTCACAACAGTACTGGCGCAAAAGGATCGGTCCTTCACTTGCTGATCGTTCGCGAGTCGAACTCGCTCTCTTGCCACGCCTTTCACTCACTCGCTGGAGTCGGACTCAATCACTCTTTTTGGAGGATCATTCGTTCTTCACTCTCTTGCTATTACCCGCAGAGAGCGCAGCAACCAAAGTGCATATTATCATATAGAAACAAGCGAAGCGTAGCGATTCGTACTACCGGAAAAGTGTCGCTAACCGGAAGGCAATAGAGTCCGCCGATAGGCGCAAGCAAGCGTAGCAAATCACATAGATAAGCCCCTACCTGCCAGCTATAGGATAGATAGGGCGGGCGAAGC